ATATATATTTCTGTAGATTTAATATCGTACAAATACTTTCGATACTCTATTTACCTATTTATTTTAATATCTCAGAAAAATGGAAATTTTTTATAAGTTCGTTCTATTTAATCAATAAAATGAGATTTCCCCCTTTTTTTGTTTGTCCACTACTTTATTGTACGTAAGAAAATTCTACGTAATAAATCGAAAAAAAAAAAGTTCTGATACATCTGGAAAAGCGAAACCAAGACTAGGAGTTTTAGACGAACAGGATCAAAAATCATTACTCTTTCGACACAAGAAAAGGAATTTTCTACACCCCTTTCTTGTGTCGAAGACTAGAAGGACGAATAATGCCTCCTAGTCTTATTTGTTCCCCGCAACTCTAGTTTGTTCTATTACCCGCTTACTTATGCCTTACTTATGCTAATATCTATCCCAATTTTATGACATTGAAATCTGGCAATAGTAATATAGTCGTACTAATTCAATTTGGCTAAAAAAACAAAGAAAGAGATGGTAAAGTCATAAAGTCAAATAAAATAGTCCTCTTCAAACAAAAATCTACCTATTATGACTAATAATACTTATGACTAGTAATACGGTACAAGGGATTCCCGAAAGCTCATAGAAAAAAAGCAAGTAAATAAAAGGTTTTTCAGAATTTCATTTTTTTGTTTTTTTATCATACATAATTGACAACAATAATTTGGTTCTTTTTACGAACCTGATGTCGATAAATCCACGAGTCTAGAAATTCATTTCGGCCAATTGAACTTTCTCGAACTGTTTCTTTTTAAGAACCAAAAAGATTTGTGCCAAAATAACAGATGCCAAGAAGAACAAAAGACCTTGGACACGTAATGGATCTTGAAGTACTATTTCTGCATCTCCCTGACCAAATCCACCCACATTAGGATTACTTGTTAATGGTTGATCAAATTTGATGGATTCACCCTCTGAAACAAGGAGTTCTGGTCCTGGAGGGATAATATCAACCACTTGACGTCCATCCGATGGATCTGTTATGGTTATTTCATATCCCCCTTTTTCTTTTCGTATGATTTTACTTACTATACCCGCTCCTGTAGCATTATAAACTGTATTGTTACTCTTGCTTCCGTCAGGATAAATCTGACCCCTTCCCCTATTGCCACCTACGTATATAGGATATTTTAAGAAGTGAACATCTTTCTTAGTAGCGGGGTCGGGGGAAAGAATAGGAAAGGCAATTTCACTATATTTCTGACCAGGGACAGGCCCTATCACAAGAATATTTTTTTGATTAGGGCGATAGCTCTGAAAAGACAAATTGCCTATCTTTTCTTTCATCTCGGGAGAAATACGATCGGAAGGAGCTAATTCAAACCCCTCTGGTAAAATAAGAACAGCCCCTACATTCAAACCCCCTTTCTTACCATTAGCAAGAACTTGTTTCACTTGCTTATCATAAGGAATTCGAACAACTGCTTCAAATACAGTATCCGGAAGTACCGCTTGTGGAACCTCAATATCCACGGGCTTATTAGCTAAATGGCAATTGGCACATACAATACGCCCAGTCGCTTCTCGTGGATTTTCATAACCCTGCTGCGCAAAAATGGGATATGCACTTGAAATGGATGTCCGAGTTATGATATATATCATAAGCGATACGGAAATAGATCGAGTAATCTGTTCCTTTATCCAAGAAAAATTATTTCTAGTTTGCATGGTCTAATCATTGATCCGAAAATTTATACAATAAATTGGGTAGGTCGCTAGTATAGTCCCCTATCCACGATTCTGCTATTTATTGGAATCATTTTACTGGAATACTATAGTATGAAAAGTATGAAAATCCCCCGGATAGAAAGTTTTTAATGCTTATGTAGAACTACAAAGAAAGAAACATTCTAATTGGATTAAATTAATATTGGTGGATCATTTATCAATCATTCATTGAATGATAAATAACTACAAGTGACGGAGATACACGATTTAAATAACGGAAAATCCAATATTTAAAAATAGTATCGAGGATAACTGGAAAGGTGGAAACAAGACCAGATATAATTTGATCATTATGAACAAATCCAAAATCTTTGTAGACAGAACCAATCATTAGTTCCCAACCGTGGGGTGAATGAAATCCGATACATAAATCGGTTAATAAAAGAATTGAAAAAGCTTTTACTGTATCACTTAAGTTATATAGGAATTCCTGAGCCCAAGAGTTAAGAATAACAAGTTCTTCATTACCTAAAATTGAATAACCGCTTAGAATACCAAAACAGATTATATTTGTCGAGAAGTGCAAAATCGTATGGATACGATCCTCGTTGTGTATCTTGATTAATTGGATCGTTTCTTTGTGAATTGCTATAGAAAGCTTTTGTAGATCTGTCTCCGAGTATTCCTTGATCATTTCGTCCAAGAAGAGGATTTCCTCTAATTCTATGAACTTTTCTAGAATACTTTTTTCTTGAATATCATTCAAAAAAATTGCGGATTGACCAGTATTTGACCAATTTGTAACCCAAGATTCCATGCTTTTAGTAAATGAGAGAGAAATCCACCAGGGCAAAAATATTATAGATGCAAGATACAAAAGAGGAGTGAATGCTTTCTTTTTTGCCATTTTTCACCTGTGAATTTTGAATTAACCCACTGACTCTATGTGATCGAATATTTCTTTCAAACATGAGTTCTAGACAAGGTATCAAACCTATGAATCTATTTTAGTTGTAATTTTGTTTGAATCTAGAAACAATACAGAAATAGACTACGACTCCACTTCGAATTTGAATCAAGAAATAATCCAAAATATTGTTTCCAGATATCTCAATTCATCAAATTCCAACCAAGTGTCTCTTTTCGATGAATGACCGAAAGAAGTACTTTAAGAAATGAATATTATTGAGATTTTGAGACGAAAGAACTCCTATTTCGAAAAAATTCCAATGATTCCCCATAGCCAAGAATAGAATAATTGAGAGAAAGATATTGTGATGATCAAACAAATAAGCGGCAAAACAAGACAGAAATGGGCCAGTTATCATTATTAAGAAACCCCATTATTGGTTAGTAAGGAACACAAACGAAAAGATAAAAAAAGGTCGATTGACAAAAAGGAACTAATTTACAAGATATGATTTATCCGCATCTAAAGTATCACTTCCAACAAATATGAAACTTAACAAAAAAAGAGTTTTGTTTTATGGTTGTTCCATATACGTCGGCTTTGGCTCGGCTGAACGTTCTGACGAAACTTCAGTTAAGTTATGTTATAGAAAAAACAGGATTCTTGTATTTTTTCCCTCCTGCTGAGAAAGCATTCGTTCTTCAGCCCAGTTCCTTTTAAAAGACTTCAATTGGTACGCGCAAGAAATAGGCCAATTCCGCGGCTTTTTGTTCAATTTCTCGTGGAGTCAAATTCTCATCAGTGCGAGTCAACGGAATAGCCCCCCGGCCTCTGATGTCCATATAAAGGACACGACGAGCATAAATACCCTCTTTAACTTCTATTCTAACGGATTGAATATCTTTTATGCGGAATCGGAGGAATATGCGACGGTTTTTTCCAGGAAATCCCCAACGAAAAATACATACTATTCCTTTCTTTCTATCGAATCGATCATAACCACTACCTACATTCCAGGAAATTGTGCACCACAAATAGGAACTAATAAAAAGACCCGCGATCCCGTAGAAAGACATCACGATCCCTTGTGGAAAAAAAATGATTTCCTGAGACGGAACAAAAGGTAGCAAATTTCTACCAAGATAACTGGAAATTCCAACCAATAAGAATCCTAATGAACCTAAAAAAACGATAAGGGCCCAGCAAAAATTACTTAGTTTTCGAGACCCCGTTATAAGTTCTATCCATATATGTTCTGATCGCCAACTCATACTTGATCCGATTGCATTTTATTGGAATTGAGAAAATACCCCAAATGGTTTTTACTTTTTTTCTTTCCGAAGGAATTCTCATCAACTAGCACTAGTTTGATGTGAACTAGCACTAGTTTGATGTGAACCTTTAGGAGTAATTCATCAAATTGGTTAGATCTAAAATAATAACATACTCTTCATATAATCCCAATATACATATTGATATACATATAGATCGACCAACTTTCCATTTTAGGCATCTGACGATCCTGATCTATTTGAAACTAGCTAGAATTCATTTACCCATAGATCCTTTTCTGCAGGCATAAGAGCTTTTTCCTTTCTGTTCGGCGGAAATCACATGTTATACCACATTTCCCGAACTAAATATCTGTGTTATGCTACAAGTGTAAGTTTCAAAAAAAAAACGGATAAGATTGGATTGGGTCTCCTTAGATCTAAACAATCTTGTTTTTTTGAACATGAAGAAATAAAGAAGCCATTGCAATTGCCGGAAATACTAGGCCTACTAAAGGCACTAAAATAGAGGGAAAGTTGAAAGTTGTCATAAAATGGGTACCTCGATTTACTATTTGTACCTGTTATTAGTTTTTTAAAATATCATTTTTTATATTTATACTAATTATAATTAAGAATTGTAATTATTATGAATTCGTAGTTATTATTAATTAATTCAATTTGAAAATTCTTAGTAGAGATATAAATATCTATATATCTAAGTGAGTATATAGAATAAGTCCAAGGAATGTAGAACTAAATAAATGGACTTATTCATCTAAGCTAACTACTTGTTTGCTACAAATAACAAAATGTAACTTAGTGCGCTCTACTTGATTGAATTGGACTTCAAAGGAAAGAAGGCGTGGAGCTTAAATAACTCACTTAGAACACTTTTTAAAAGATTACGTGGTACGATTAGGTCGAATAAGCCCTTCTGGAATAAATATTCAGCCGCTTGTGAACCTTCGGGTACTGTTTTATTCAATGTTTGTTCAATTACTCTTTTACCCGCAAATGCAATGTAGGAATTGGGTTCGGCAATAATGATATCTCCCAACATACCAAAACTGGCTGTTACCCCACCAGTAGTAGGAGATGTAAGGATTGATACATAAAATAAC